TTATTGGTAATGGGAAGTCATCTTTAGGGCAAGCTGCATTTAGGTCTCTGAAGTCGACACACACTCGTACTTGTCTGTTCTGTTTTTCTTGCATACTGGCAAGATGTTCTAAATAAAAGAAACTTGGGTTGGGAAATTGGATTCCCTTATGAAATGAAAGAAAGCGGCAGCTATGAATTTGTTCACCACTCTATGGGTTCATTCCTATTCAATTTGCATCTCGAATTCAATGTATTAATATCGGATAGAAAAGAAAGATGAAATCTTTTTCTCTGTCTGGGAGTCGCTCTTGAATCGAGTTAGTGAAGATACCGGAAAGCTAGTCTTCTTTTTGATAGTAAGAGATAGAAATGCGGCGAATCGAGAAAGAGCTTTTTAGCTTATTTCAAATTCATTGATAGAGGCAATGAAACTTTCTTCTTATGCAAAATTGGCATATCTGTCCTTTGCGCCTCTCTATATTAGCTATTAGCGTAAAGAAAGTTTTCCGTTTCCCTTATTAGTTTTTTAAGGGTTCTTCTTACGAGGTAGGCTAAGCATAGAGCTTGTCCCCTCTTCTCTGCCGAGAAGAAATCTTCCTTAGAGAGTACTTCCTTCTTTGCTTGCTTGAAAACGGAAGCTTGCGAGATTGCTTGGTACCCTTTGCACTCTTTGCAATCCTTTTCCCCTTTGCCTGGACTGACTGAGAGCAGGGAGAGAAGGTAGTTTATTGACAGACCGAAGACAAGCCCTTTTGACCGATTGGCTCGCTTGATTGATTGAAAAGAACCACTGGCTTACCTAGCTTGGCTCGCATTCGACTGGCTACTGGCTTGAAACCGAGGGACTGCTTGGACTGACTGCATGTTACTAAGCATTCCTACTCTCACTATGCTTAAGACATAGGATTCGTGCATTCTAGTGCATCCTTACTTCTTTACTTGCCTGTCCCTATCCCTCTCTTCTCATTCATATGACATCCTTTTCGTCTTAAGAAAAGATCGAAGCCGGTTTCAGTTGATTGGATACCTCCAGTCATTCTCTACCAATTCCTTTCAAAGCGAGGAATTCCATATCTTTCTTTATTGGCCTATTCGAGCAGGTTATGACATTCCTGTCTGTAAATACATGCTTCTTTGATTAGCCCGTCATAAGTCTCTCTCCTTTGGCTAGGCCTTTCTTCGATGGCTTGGGAAAAGAACTTCACCACTCATGGTCTTCCTACTCCGATCTCGCTTTGGGTTTACCACTATAAGAACTAGCCGGCTCTCTTTCTTTTTCTTACTTAAACCGCTTACTGAAAGTATGGATTGAAGCCCCTTGACTAGTAAGGGACTACGAGCAACTGCTACTAGCCATAAGAGCAAAAAGTTTCAGCATCCTCATCTGCTTCCTAGCCGGAAAGGAAAGACTTTTTCAAGCTAGGAAGAAAAAAAGAAGACCGTCCGAGAAGAAAAGAAAGAGCAAGAAGGATTGAAATCATGAACTCCTTTCCCTTTAGTAAGAAAGCTTGACTGAACTAACGCTTACTATACTATATTGCACCAGAAAGAGCTCTTTTTTCAACCCCTTATCCTAGCAGTCCGTTGACTAAGAAGGGGCCTGGATGAGTCCTCTTAACCGAAAGAGACATTTTCTTCTGAATACTTTCACTGAACTAGCTGTTTTCTTTCTTTTCACTTCAAAAGAAGCGTTCCTTGCAACAATTGTTTGTTTGTAACGAATTCATTGAATTTTTTTTTTAATCCGATTTGATTTCATTCAAATGTAGTAGTATACTAATGAACCGAACTAAACCTATTTCATCGAAGTTGAAGAATCAAGGAATTTGTCTTACAGATTCTGATAACTCGAGAAGTTTTTCTTTTATTATGATCCAAAATCGAATAATCAATCATTCCATGATGAAAATAGAATAACAATCTATTTTGTGTGCATAGCGTGTAGACACCATAAAATAAAAAATCTATGCTATGGACGATTTGTAATAGATCTATGAGGTTGCTCATAGGAAGAGTTGTTGTTGAGAAATCTTAAACTTGAAAGGATTTTCTTAATTTCTTAATTCTTTCGGTTTCTGGGTCATAATCATAAGATTATGTAGGAGAGATGGCCGAGTGGTTTAAGGCGTAGCATTGGAACTGCTATGTAGGCTTTTGTTTACCGAGGGTTCGAATCCCTCTCTTTCCGTACCTTCCCCTAATTCACTAACGTTATCGACCGCAATGTATCAAATACCAAAAAGACCATTATTCTAACAGTTAAGAACTTTTTTTTTTAATTACCGTGGTACGAAAAAGAAGGGAAAGAGCGGACAACGAATGACTTGGATCTTTTTGATTGGCTGAGAGCCATGTTTAGATTTCAGGCATGTTCCCTTGTTGCCTACATTCACATTTTTTTTTGTAGAGAGACAATGTCAGGAACCCGCGGGAGAACTTGATAATACTACTTGCCAATGTTCGTATTAGACTTAATCCAAAGCCGGAGCCTCTGAACAAGCTAGTAAACTTTTTATCATCTCATAGTGTGACTGTGTTGTGTTGGTTTTATCTATACGGTGGATGCCGCTGCATTGACATTGCACCTAACAAGCATAATGTCTTAAATAATTGGCTGGGCTGGCTTTTTATCCCAATACTGAAAAATCTGGATTTTGGTGAACTCATTGTCTATGTGCAGTTTGATGATCGAGCTGTTGATGCTGTTATGAACAAGCTTTTCTAAAACTACAAAACCTGGTGCAAGTATTTGGGACGAAAACACAGTTTAGTTTAAGGTGCGAGATTTTAGTCTCTGTTCTAAATGCTTATGATTTTACCACATTACTGATCAAGGAGTTACTTTGTTCTGGCTCTCATGATTGTAAATTCACTTGATTTATATTCTCTTTTTTCTTCTCTCTATAGGCTCCCTCAAGGACAGCAGGAAGTTCAGCAAAGGAAGATACTATACATGGGTTTATATCTTCTTATCTGGGTCGAAGCAGCTAATGTGCGCTTTATGCCAGAATGCCTGTGCTACATTTTTGATAATGTAAGCACCATTCATTCATCTATCGAAAAATCTATCTTATGGGCATATATCTAGTACTTTACTAAATACATGCTCTGGACTTGGCATTTGTTTAGATAGCATATGAACTTCATGGCTTGCTGGCTGAACTTGCATGATTTTACCTTCGGACGTATAGAAAGCTCATTTCAGAAGCCTTGAAAAGAACATGAATTGGGCCTTAATCAAGAGCTACTAATCGGTTCCGCATAAGCTACATTTCGTGGGGGCGGGAGGACATAGATAAGAAAAATGCAGGGGTGGTGGATGAAGCAACAACAATAGAATTCATTCTGTCTGACCTGTCTGGTCTATTCCAGCTAGGAGTAGATCCTTTTGGCCTTGGGTTGATTCCTCTCACGCTAAGAGGCCTATCAGAAGCAGGAAATATGGAATGAAACTAGAATTTGAATAAGAGAATAAAAAGAAGAAGAAGCTTATTCATTCGAACATTGGCCGCAAGTCTTCCCCACCCCGCCTCCTATTTTCCCGGAATGCTTATATTAATTAAAGACAACTGCTTTCAAGCCAAGAACCGGACTTCTTTGCTGAGCTGAGGTGACTAGCAACTAAAAGATCCGATTAGCAAATTTGGAAGCTATATGCTTAACACATGTTATTAAAAGTCGAGATGCGAGTCAAGCAGGGGGCACTTTTGGTCTTCTTTTATTGGGCTTAGAATCCTAGGCAGCTGAGTGGAAAAATTCGCCAGTGCTAGGGGTTGAGAAGTGAGACCTAAAGCAAAGTACCTGCTTTTTTACTGTGTTGAGCTCTTGTCCTAAACCTGTGCGCGAGGGCTGATGAAAGGCTAGGGCAGTACAAGTTTAGGAAGAAGAAACAGAAGCATAACTCAAGAGGTTTGGAACCCACCTTCTTATTTTCAAAGGGACTATCTGATGAGCGATAACTAACTGATAAGAAGATAGATTCTCCCTATCAGTCCTAAGCGCACTAGAATGGATAGCACAGGTCGGACGTTGGGATCGGAAGCTTCTAGACTAAGCCCTTATCCGGTCTGTCTGTAAACAATTATATGTCTGTCTTGGCTTTCTTTCTCCTCTTAGGAAGAAGTAGCTGCTACTGTTCGCATATCCGCTCAAGCAAGCCTGTCCCAAGCCGGCCAAGCAGTTGCTTTGAATCGGATGTGAGGGAATTACTTATATAAAGAGATCTTTCCCTCGGGATGTCTGCCGCAAAGAAGAAATGGATGGACAGAAGCTCTTTGAATGGGGGTTCAAAAAGTAGCTTCTCTTTCTTTTAAGCTCGCTGCGTGCTAATGCCAATTTAAAGAAAAAGGGGTGCAAGTGAATCAGAGCTTGAGAATCTAGCTATTGCGAAAACTGTCTCTGCATAGGGGAATGCCAACGGCTTCAAGCAAGGAACGTAGTAACTCGACGGTAAGGAGAGGAACGGAAAGGCTTCTTTAACAAGAATTATCCGATCAATAGTTAACCCACGCACAGAATAGGCAGCTTGAGAAGAAGCTCTAAGCTTTGACGCTCTTGATGTACTGCTGCTACAGTTGGAGTTGACAGCCCCAGTCTTTTCTGTTTGCGTAGGAGTTCTTCCTCTTGCTCGACTTCGATCAGTAGCTGTAAGTGTAAGGAAGAAAGAGCTCCTTTGAGGAGAAAGTGCAAGAAATTTATAAGAAATTAAATAATATGCTTTCTATATACCGAAGCTCTTAAACTAAGTCACGTAGGTACCTTTTGGGCTAAAAAGTCCCTTGAGCCGTGGAATCCCTTTTGTCTTGATTTAGGGGAATAGGCGCATTGATTAGGTTCGAGCAGGAAGTTTTTTTTTTCTTTCTTTCATATTAAAGTAAGACGGAGAGGGCATATTTGACTAGGAAGCAAAGCTAGTCTCTCCATACCAGCTAGCAGTCTCGTTTAGGGAGTCCCCTTCTTTACTGAGTAGGGTTCCCGGGTGCCTATACGATTATTAAGGCAGGATGCTACTGTACCAGTAGTGGAGTGGCTTGAATCAAATCGTTTGTCTAGAGAGGGTGTAGCGATAACCAAAGCTGACTGTACTATAAACTCGTTGTATAGGCAACTGGCCTTAGAGTAGTGTATCGAACTACAAGACAGGATCGACCCATAGCTCAAATATTGATTCTACGGCCGCGAGGAAACAGCTTTTCAAACTTAAGGTCGGGGTACGTACATGATAAGGACTTTGCCTTCCCGTCTTTTCTCAGCGGATCAGCCGAAGTAAGGTTAGTGACGGGATTGGTTTAGAAAGATCTTATCGACAATCTAATAATAGGGTTAAAAAGAGATGGATTCCTTTCGGGGCTTGGGCTAGCTTGGATCTTTTTCTCTGACTTTGATTGATAGTAAGAAGGTAAGTAGCTTCTTTGTGGATAGCTACACTTCCTTCGCTTCCCTTCCGCAACTGTCCCAACCGCAACGCATGAATGCCCGGCTGAAGACCCGCGGAAAACTGGAGTTCTTGAATTAAAGGTGTCGCTACTGAAGCACCATAGATATCGTTCTAAACGAAAGGTAGTTTCTACTTGCTTACTTCTTAGAGTAAGGAAAAGGTACCATCTTCCTCTTTCTTATAGAAAAACTAGCCTAAAGATTGACTCTTCAACTTGTCGTTATAGAACTGAGGAGGATCAATCCCTTAAAGAAAGCTCCTATGGGCTGTCTTCATGTCAACTCTTTCCTCTTCCTAAACTAAATAAACATTCTTTTCTGCTTTTAATAGAGGGCGTAGTTCAAGCGGAATCCTAATCATACTATTGCGAGTACCGAATCACAGCTTAAACCCTCGGTGAAAGAGGCTTAAGCCCGACTACAGAGCATAGGGATATACCCAAAATGCTAATCTCTTCTAAGCCAGCTAACTCATTAAAGTAAAAAAAGAAACCTTGTAATCCTTCTTTCCAAGCCTGGGATGAGTGAAGGTTCACTTATTTCGGAGTGTGACGGGCCTCGCTCTTAGCCTTTGCTTTCGCCCCCCCATTCGTGAACCAGCTCTTTGCTTGGGCCTATCCTGTCTACCAAGAGGCCAAGAAAGAAGGAACTGACATAATAAAAAAAGCCTTCCTCAAAAATAAGATGTAACACTTTCAGAATAGAATATGCTGCTAGACTTTGCCTGCCATCTTACTAGAACAAAGATTCATAGTTTCAAAGGTGCTACGCCTTCTTTTTGTTTGGTAGCAAGAAGGTTCAGATGAAGTGACTCAGAAGCAAAGGCATCGCCGCTACGGGTATTCTTTTTAAGTTTAAAAGGAAGTTTTTCATCGGCCTGGCTCAAAAGCTGTTGGTGACTGGTCATAAAAGGCAATGCAATTTATTTGCTTACCCCTTAGAGTAAGGAAGTGAACTGCTTAAAAACCTGAATTGAATCAAAGGCACTTCTCAAGGTACCGTAAGAACGAAAAAGCCTATTAACAGGGATCGCATAGAATAGCTAAGGTGCAAGTATTCTATATGGTTAGGAGTGAATAGGCTTTCTTCGAGAGCCTTTCTCTTTTTTTTTTAGTTTAGTTAAGAACTTAAGCCGCTTTCCTATCGCGGGAAGAAAGAAAGCTAGGAGGGGAGTAAGCCAGGATTTTATGATAGAGTGTCTCGCTTACTTAGTGTACCCGCAGCGGGCCGTGGCCTCTTTCAACAAAGCCAGAGTGCTTAAGCAAAGAAGCATTTGTGCAGCCGGATAGAATCCATTCAATCCATACGCCGTAGCTTTTGATCCGGATCAATTAACTCACTCACCTTGACACATTGCATGGAGATCGAGACCATTCCGCGCTGTAACCATCTATCATCCCATATGTGAACTTACCATTACCCACCAGCCAATCCCTTCTCGATGACCCACCTAGCCGAAAGCAGACTCCGCCAGGGCAAAGACATCAATCTTTCCGGGTTGCTTAGATCATTACAGCATGAGATGTTCATTGTTTAGTTTAAGGGGAAACATTCTAAAAAGCCCTGACCGTGGACGCATGCACTCGCCAACACAAAAGTCAAGCGAAAGATGCTGCATCAGACATTCTGGAAACGAAGAAGCCAAGGTTCAATTCGCTGGCGCGGAACTTAACTTAGTACGCTACGCCGAACGCACGGGCCCTAAGAAGGGCGTCACTGTGGACATATGGGAAACTCTATTCTATTATTTGGAGAATTCGGCTTCCATATTTTTCTTCTATGAGTTGAGTTCCACTATGTACTATAGTGTCCTTTCTTTTTTCTTATTTATTCTTCTTCTTAGATAGTCAATATAAAACGTAGTAAAAGAGTATGTTTTTGTCAGTACGGAAAGCTAATCTTCTTATTTATAATAATTACTAAGCTAATAACAGCGGATTATCAGCATCCAACGTTTTTTTCTATTTCGAGCAGCGTATTCGTGCAGCGGATTTGCCGCTAACACCGGTAATTAAGCTTTTTGATATCCCAATACGTACGAAACTACGCTATTCAAAGCATCGAGAAGGAATCGCAGTGTGACAAATCCTATGTCTTACTTCTCTGCTACTTCAGCTATATGCTTCTAACTAGTCTTTTCCAACTGTAGCAGGGGTAATGCAATGCCTCCAAGATCTCACTTCATTCACCTATCTGCCTCCTTTGTTTCAGAGCGCGCTTAAAAAGCTTCTGCTTTTAGTCTCCCTTCGCTAGCTCTGCTTTATTGCCTCTAGCTATTAGCCAAAGACTACCGGCAACTCTATTCCCGACTACACAACGTTAACCCTTGCTTGGTCGGTCTTGAGATACATATGAATCAGAAATCTAAAAACGGGATGCTTCAAAAGGTAATTAGCCTTTCGCCCGTTTCTTAGGTTAGAAAAAGAATTCCCATTCCCGGTCCAATCAAAGTACTACTTACTTTTCAGCAGATTCAATAGCTGCGGTTTCGTGAAATGAAAAGATACCTTCTAAGGAAGGGAAGGAAGAAGTCATTGTAAAGGAAGACGGCATTTCCCATTTCCGCTGCCTAAAGGCTTCTTGGTAGTTCGTAGGTTCTCTGTAAGTATAGTGATTGCCAAAACCGTTGTATGTTTTCGGAGAATAAGAAAAGACGGTTGTAGCTTTTAGAGACTATCCTCTGCAGCTGTAGCTACGTGGAAGCCAGCTGCTTAAAGACAAGCCCCCCGTTCTATCGTCCAACCCGCTATTCCTGTGCTAAAGAAAGGGAATCTGCTCTGACCCTGGTAGGAATTTACAGATTTACAGTTAATGAATTCTTGTAATACTGGTTCTGCCCTAGAACGATGGCTACGAACTACGCGAACTGAATTGAATTGACTTGGAACTGAATAGCCAAGGACCGACTCCTGTTGGTGCGCAAACACGACATCCAGCAAAAAAGAAGATATCCCCGGCTGCGACTGCTTTCTTTGCAGTTAGGTTAGCTGGTCCGCTCTTTCCCGTTATGCCTCTGAAAGCCCAATGAGCTTGGGGTGCCCTTGCCCCCTTCAATTAGAATAGATCTTGATTTGGGGTGGGGTTATGGAATTTCCCGGAAAGTTTGAAATAAGAGTAAGTAGGAATCGTCGGAACTAGATGAAAGCCAGTGCCAGTTCATGAATGGCAAAGGGTGCCGCTATGGGGTGCGATTCCAGCATTGGCGGTTCGTGTTTAACGTCTTTCCAGTCAAAGAAAATCTTTGTTGAATGGCCGTTTTTCGAGGCTTTTAGCCGGTTCAGTAATGGGATGACTTTGCCGAAGAAAATCACGGGTTTTTAGCACATTTTGATGTCACTGCTGAATGCGATTGGCCCCCTCAATGGCAGATAGATTGACACCCCTAATGGGTTTCCCCTGTGAGGAGATAGAAAAGGCCGATATCACCCGAAAAAAGGGGCACTCAGCCACGAGAAGACAACCATAAGAGAGAGAAGAACAGAGACACATCCTTTACTTACTGGAAGGGCGAGACCAATCACTAATCACTAAAGGCAGGGATGGGGGATATTAGTTTTAAGGCTGGCATCGCGCCGTAACCCCAACACCCCAAGAGGGATTGGATTTGAGAGTTTGGGATCCTAAACCGATAACAACCACACCAAAGCTGGCTGGACCAAGAACAGTTGATTTAGGATGGATTGAAGAATGAAAGCAAGGGCGAAAAGAGAAAGAAGGGATTGAGTAAGGACAGGGTGATCGTCAGAAGGCAGTGCTCCCAACCGCAAGGCAGGAGGGCGAGAGCTCATTAACCACCCTTGGATCAGTTCATAACATATTATGGATAGACTTTAAGAATTAATAAGTAAAGTAAATAGTCTCTGTCTTCTCTCTTTTATTGAACTAAGTAAATAAGGTAAGATCAAGGAAGTATAGTAGATTAGCTCCATACACAGATTAAGGCTAGAACTCCTTTCTTCCTTATCTTATTCCACTTGCCAAGGAAGGGGAGCAACGAAGAGAAGACATTTTCTTTAGGATGGATGGAAGCGACCTTCGCTTACGGGTCATTACATTAACTCAAGACCTTTCAGTCGTGACCATGAGCTAGCTTAGGAATTCAATATTTGGTTAACGCGGGAAGGCAGGTCGAGCAGACCGCTCTTGTCACCTCTTGGTAAAGAAGTTTCGGCCAACTAATACAGAAAGACATAAAGTCAGTCTCTTTTACGTCACACGAGCAGGTCGAACAAACTCCTTCTACTGGTTACAAGAGGGATCCTGAATCCCAAAGGGTCTTTACAGAAGAAGCTTCATCTACACCTTTCAAAGGCGGGATCAAACAGCTTGCTAAGTTTTGGAAAAGTTATGCCCCTCCTGGCCAAGGCAACTACGCTTCTTCAAGTATCATCGTTGGTTTTGAATCTAAGCATTCAATGGTTTGTGCAAGATCAGCTGCTCTTCCATACCGAAAAAGCTGACTCCTTCTTTCTTTAACCGCTGACTTATACCTAAAAGCCCTACCGTCAAGGTTTGGAACTAATGGAGGAGCGCTTAGGTGTGAAGATACCAGTACATACAAAGATAGAGGTAGCTTAGCTCCT